TTAAAAATAAGCTAAATTAAGCTTTTGGGTTCATACCCCAAATATAAAGGAAACCCCTTTTTTTTAAAAATAAAGTGCCTGATTAAAAGGATTATTCTGATAGAATAAATTATGTAATTTTCTTACCTTTATTATATTTTATAGAATTAAACTATATCTAATAACTTCAAAAATTATTGTGCATCTTACACTAAAATATAATTACCAAAATATGAATAAATTTCATTTTAGAATTATAATTCTTATTTTTAATTTTATACACAAATAATTCAAATAAAATATTTTTTTTATTTATTTTATTTTTTAGAACAATAATTTCTATTTCAGCTAATTCATGATTAGGATGTTGAATTGGACTAGAAATTAATTTATTAAGATTTATCCCTCTAATATCTTCCCCCCTAAATTTACTTAATTCTGAAGCATCATTAAAATACTTTTTAACCCAATCAATTGCTTCAATTAATTTCCTATTTTCTATTTTATTAAATTTATTATTATTTAAATTTTTTTTTTATGATAATTTTTTATCAATTTTAATTAATTCAACTTTATTTATAAAAATAGGGTCAGTACCTTTTCATTTTTGATTCCCTAATATTATAGAAGGATTATCATGATTTAATAATTTTATTTTAATAACCTGACAAAAAATTTCCCCTATAATTTTACTTTCTTACTACATAAATTTTAATTATTCAATTTTTATTATAATCTTAAATGTACTCATTGGGACTATTGGAAGATTTAATCAATCTTCTTTACGTAAACTTATAGCCTTTTCTTCAATTAATAATTTAGGATGAATAATTTCAGCTTTATTAATTAGAGAAAATTTATGATTAACTTATTTCTTATTTTACTCCATATTCCTATTTATTTCTTGTTTTATTTTTTATATTACTAATATATTTTATATTAATCAATTATTTAATTTTAATTTTAATTATTTTATTAAATTTACAATTATATTAAATTTTCTTTCTTTAGGGGGATTACCTCCATTCTTAGGATTTTTCCCTAAATGATTAATTATTAATTATTTAATTTTAAATAAATTTTATATTGTTACATTTATTTTTATTATATGTAGTCTAATTATATTATTTGTATATATCCGAATTATCTATTCTTCATTCATATTTTATTTTATTAAATTGAAATGGTTTAACCTATTTATAAAAAATAATCTAATTATTTTTATTTATTTTTTTAATAGAATTTCATTATTAGGTATAATTTTAAGAACTTTATTTTTTTTTTAATATTAAGGTTTTAAGTTAATTTAAACTAATAATCTTCAAAATTATATATAAAGAAATTCTTTAAGCCTTAATAATATTTATTATACCTTAAAATTTGCAATTTTAAATCATATTTGAATATAAGACTTTAATAAAAGAGATATTTCTCGTTAATAAATTTACAATTTATCGCTTATTAACTCAGCCATTTTATTGCGAAAATGACTTTTTTCTACTAATCATAAAGATATTGGAACTTTATATTTTATTTTTGGAATTTGATCAGGAATAGTAGGAACATCTTTAAGATTATTAATTCGTACAGAATTAGGAACCCCAGGATCTTTAATTGGAGATGACCAAATTTATAATACTATTGTAACTGCTCATGCTTTCATTATAATTTTTTTTATAGTTATACCAATTATAATTGGAGGATTTGGAAACTGATTAGTCCCATTAATATTAGGAGCCCCAGATATAGCTTTCCCTCGTATAAATAATATAAGTTTTTGACTTCTTCCCCCCTCATTAATTTTATTAATTTCTAGAAGAATTGTTGAAAATGGAGTAGGAACAGGATGAACAGTTTACCCCCCCCTTTCCTCTAATATTGCCCATAGAGGTTCTTCAGTAGATTTAGCTATTTTTTCTTTACATTTAGCTGGTATTTCTTCTATTTTAGGAGCAATTAACTTTATTACAACAATTATTAATATACGAATTAATAATTTATCTTTTGATCAAATACCTTTATTTGTTTGAGCAGTAGGTATTACAGCCCTTTTACTTCTTTTATCCCTACCTGTATTAGCAGGGGCTATTACTATATTATTAACAGATCGAAATTTAAATACTTCCTTTTTTGATCCTGCTGGTGGAGGAGACCCAATTTTATACCAACATTTATTTTGATTTTTTGGACATCCTGAAGTTTATATTTTAATCCTACCTGGATTTGGAATAATTTCACATATTATTTCCCAAGAAAGAGGAAAAAAAGAAACTTTTGGAGCTTTAGGAATAATTTATGCTATAATAGCAATTGGATTACTTGGATTTATTGTTTGAGCTCATCATATATTTACAGTAGGAATAGATATTGATACTCGAGCTTATTTTACATCAGCAACAATAATTATTGCAGTCCCTACAGGAATTAAAATTTTTAGTTGATTAGCAACTTTACATGGGACTCAAATTAACTATAGCCCCTCAATATTATGAAGATTAGGATTTATTTTCCTATTCACAATTGGGGGATTAACCGGAGTAATTTTAGCTAACTCTTCAATTGACATTACCCTACATGATACATATTATGTTGTTGCCCATTTTCATTATGTTTTATCTATAGGAGCTGTATTTGCTATTTTTGGAGGATTCATTCATTGATACCCATTATTTACAGGATTAATACTTAACCCTTATTTATTAAAAATTCAATTTATTTCCATATTCATTGGAGTAAATTTAACATTTTTCCCTCAACATTTTTTAGGACTCGCAGGAATACCTCGACGATACTCCGACTATCCTGATAGATTTATATCATGAAATATTATTTCTTCTTTTGGGTCTTATATTTCATTATTATCAATAATTTTAATTATTATCATTATTTGAGAATCAATAATTAATCAACGAATTATTTTATTTTCCTTAAATATACCATCTTCTATTGAATGATATCAAAATTTACCCCCAGCTGAACATTCTTACAATGAATTACCTATTTTAAGTAACTTCTAATATGACAGATTATATGTAATGGATTTAAACCCCATTTATAAAGGTAAATCCTTTTTTTAGAAATGGCTACTTGATCTAATTTTAATTATCAAAATAGAACTTCCCCTTTAATAGAACAAATTATTTTTTTTCACGATCATACTTTAATTATTTTAATTATAATTACAATTTTAGTTTCTTATTTAATAATTAATTTATTTTTTAATAAATATATTAATCGATTTCTTTTAGAAGAACAAATAATTGAATTAATTTGAACTATTTTACCAGCTATTACTTTAATTTTTATTGCTCTTCCTTCTTTACGATTACTTTATCTCTTAGATGAACTTAATAACCCATTAATTACTTTAAAGTCAATTGGGCATCAATGATATTGAAGTTATGAATACTCTGATTTTAATAATATTGAATTTGACTCTTACATAATTCAATCTAATGAAAATTTAAATAATTTTCGTCTTCTTGATGTTGATAATCGAATTATTTTACCTATAAAAAATCAAATTCGAATTTTAGTAACAGCTACTGATGTAATTCATTCATGAACAATCCCCTCATTAGGAGTAAAAATTGATGCAAACCCAGGACGTCTTAATCAAACTAGATTTTTTATAAATCAACCAGGAATTTTTTATGGTCAATGTTCTGAAATTTGTGGAGCTAATCATAGATTTATACCTATTGTTGTAGAAAGTATCCCTATTAAGAATTTTATTAATTGAATTAATAATTACTCATTAGATGACTGAAAGCAAGTAATGGTCTCTTAAACCATTTTATAGTAAATTAGCAATTACTTCTAATGAAAGAATTAGTTAATAAATAACATAAATATGTCAAATTTAAATTATTACTTAAGTAATATTCTTTTATCCCTCAAATAATACCTATTAATTGATTATTTTATTTTTTTTTTTTCATTTTAATTTTTATTATTTTTATAATTATAAATTATTTTGTATATAATTATAAAATTAATATAAAAAAAAATATTAATTTTGTTAATAATAAAAAAATTTTTTGAAAATGATAAATAATTTATTTTCAATTTTTGATCCTTCAACAAATTTATTTAACCTCCCCTTAAACTGAATAAGTACCTTTATTTGTATAATATTTATTCCTTTATCATTTTGATTAACTCCTAATCGTTATTTTATTATATGAAATTTAATTTCAAATAAATTAAATAACGAATTTAAAACTTTATTAGGCCCTAATAAATCAAAAGGATCAACTTTTATTTTCATTTCCTTATTTTTTTTTGTATTATTTAATAATTTTTTAGGATTATACCCTTATATTTTTACAAGAACAAGTCATTTAAATATTTCACTAACTATTTCATTAACATTATGATTAAGATTCATAATTTTTGGATGAATTAATAATACCCAAAATATGTTCATTCATATAATCCCTCAAGGAACTCCAGCTATTCTTATACCTTTTATAGTATTAATCGAAACAATTAGTAATATTATTCGACCTGGAACTTTAGCAGTTCGACTAACAGCTAATATAATTGCAGGTCATCTTCTTTTAACCCTTTTAAGAAGAACAAGAACTAATATACCTTATTACTTAATTATTTTTTTAATTATTATTCAAATTTTATTATTAATTCTAGAATCAGCAGTAGCAATTATTCAAGCCTATGTAATTTCTATTTTAAGCACTCTTTATTCTAGTGAAGTAAATTAATGACCAATCATCATAATCACCCTTATCATTTAGTTGATTATAGCCCTTGACCTTTAACTGGAGCTATTGGAGTAATAACCTTAGTTACAGGATTAATAAAATGATTTCATAATTTTAATATAAATTTATTAATTATTGGGTATCTTATTACCTTATTAACAATATATCAATGATGACGTGATATCTGTCGAGAAAGAACTTACCAAGGTAAACATACTATACTAGTTTCTAATGGATTACGATGAGGAATAATTTTATTTATTATTTCAGAAATTTTTTTTTTTATTTCATTTTTTTGAGCTTTTTTCCATAGAAGATTATCCCCTAATATTGAAATTGGATCAATATGACCTCCTGCAAGAATTATTCCTTTTAACCCTTTCCAAATCCCTCTCCTTAATACCATTATTCTAATTACTTCAGGAATTACAGTAACCTGAGCTCATCATGCTATCATAAAAAATAATTTCACTCAAGCCACTCAAAGTTTATTTTTAACCGTATTCTTAGGAATCTACTTTACTACCCTTCAAATATATGAATATTTTGAAGCTCCTTTTACTATTGCTGATAGTATTTATGGAACTACTTTTTTTATAGCAACAGGATTCCATGGATTACACGTCATTATTGGGACAATTTTTCTATTAACTTGCTTTATTCGATTAATTAATAATCACTTTTCAAATATTCATCATTTTGGATTTGAAGCTGCAGCATGATATTGACATTTTGTTGATGTAGTATGATTATTCCTCTATATCTCAATCTATTGATGAGGAAATTAATTATTTATATAATATATTTAGTATATTTGACTTCCAATCAAAAAGTTTAATAAATTTAATATAAATAATTATTATAATAACTATTTTAACCATAATTTTTATTACTATTTCTAATATTTTTATATTAATTTCTATATTAATTTCAAAAAAATCTTTCCTAGACCGAGAAAAATGCTCCCCATTTGAATGTGGATTTGATCCTAACTCTATTGCTCGAATCCCCTTTTCTCTCCACTTTTTTTTAATTACAATAATCTTTTTAATTTTTGATGTAGAAATTGCCTTAATTTTACCCATTATCCCAACATTTAAAATAGTAAACTTTATTACTTGATTTAAAATTAGATTTTTTTTTATCATTATTTTATTATTAGGTCTTTATCATGAATGGAATCAAAACATATTAAATTGATCAAATTAAAAACAGGATTATAGTTTAAATAAAACATTTGATTTGCATTCAAAAAACATTGTAATTCAATTTATCTTAATAAATAAGAAGCAATTTTGCATTTAATTTCGACTTAAAAGATAGAGTTAATTACTCCTTATTTATTAATTGAAACCAAAAAGAGGTATATCACTGTTAATGATAAAATTGAAATATAATTTCCAATTAGAAATATATTAACATTAAGCTGCTAACTTAATTTTTAGTGATTAAATTCATTAATATTTCTTATTTATATAGTTTATTAAAACATTACATTTTCATTGTAAAAATAAAATATTTACTTTTTATAAATATCTAAAGATTTATTAATCACCATAATATCTTCAATATTATACTCTATTTTAAGCTATTTAAATTAAATTATAATTACTATAATTATAAATAATATTCATAAAATAAATCTAAATAAATAAATTTTAAAATTATTCATTTGATAAACATAATAAATTACAGAATTATATTTAATAATATTATAAACTCCTTGACCTCTATAATACTCTCTTCAACCTAAATCAACAATTTTAAATAATTTTTGACTAAAATTTAAAAAATAATAATTTAAACCATAAGTTGATAAACTCGGCAAAAATCATATCATAACAAAAAAATATCTTAAATTATAAGTTATTAAAACCTTATTTAAAGAATAAATATTTATATTACTAACTATATACCCTATAAATAATCCTATAATAATAACATAAATAACTATTATTTTTAAAGAAAAAGGTAAATAAATTATATAAGGGTAATAAAAAATTATTCAACTTAAAAAACTACCAGAAATTAATCTTATTATTAATAAAATCATTATTCTTTTTAATATAACATAATCTTCATCATATAAATTATAAATAACCCCTAAATTATAATCATTTACTATTAAATATATTAATAAACGAATAGTATAAAATATAGTTAACCCAGTTGAAAAATAATATAAATAAAAAATCATTAAATTTAAATTTCTTATACTAACTATTTCTAAAATTAAATCCTTAGAATAAAACCCAGCTAAAAATGGAATTCCACATAAAGCTATATTAGAAATATTTAAACATAAAGAAGTCAATGGGATATATAAATTAATTCCCCCTATTACTCGAATATCTTGATTATCATTTATTATATGGATAATAACCCCAGCACATATAAATAATAAAGCTTTAAATATTGCATGAGTTAATAAATGAAAAAAAGCTAAATCATAAAATCCTATTCTTAAAATTCTTATTATTAACCCTAACTGACTTAATGTAGATAAAGCAATAATTTTTTTTAAATCAAATTCATAATTAGCTCTAATTCCAGCTATTATTATTGTTAACCCTGAAAATAATAATAAAAATTTAAAAAAAAATATATCAATTAATAAATTATTAAAACGAATTAATAAATAAACCCCAGCTGTTACTAAAGTAGATGAATGAACTAAAGCTGAAACAGGAGTAGGAGCTGCTATAGCAGCAGGTAATCAAGAACTAAAAGGAATTTGAGCTCTTTTAGTTATAGCTGCAATGACTAATAATAATGAAATAATCTTTATTGAATATTCATTATTTATAAAATTTAAATAAAAAATATAATTTCAACTACCGTAATTTAATATTCAAGAAATCAAAATTAAGATTATTACATCCCCAATCCGATTTGATAATGCTGTTAATATCCCAGCATTATAAGATTTAATATTTTGGTAATAAATTTCTAAACAATAAGAAACTAACCCTAACCCCTCTCCCCCTAATAAAATTCTAATTTTATTAGGGCTAAAATTTATATTTTTTAGGAAATTCCAAATTTTATAACTAAATAAATAAAACGGTTTAAAATTAATTCTGATCTTATAAATCTTTTTCTTTAATAAATAATAGAAGAAAGAATTAAGGAAACAAATTTTATAAATAATAAAGGCCTTCAATTTAATAAAAAAGTTATAACTTCTTTTACTGAATTTAAAGAAATAATTTCCCCTTCAAAAAAAAAAACTATATTTTTTATAATAAAATAAACTATAAAAAAAAAATTTAATAATATAAAAAAAAATAAAAAAAAAAATCTGATAAAACAAACTGAATATTTTTGAATAATTGAAAATGAATTTCTCCATATTTTTGACTCCACAAATCAATATTTTATTTAAACTATTTCAATAAAATTAAATTATTCTATAATCAATTTTTAAAACTAAAATATTTAAAGGCAATCAATGCAATATTAACATTAAATATTCACGAGATACCCCTCTAATAAATCTGTAAATTCTTAAATTATACTTCCCATGTTGTGTATAAGAGTATAAATATAAACTATACCCAGCTCTAAAGAAAGAAATTATTATTAATAAAACTATTCTTAACCAAGATCATCTAATTAGTCTATTAATTAAACTAATTTCCCCCACTAAATTAAGAGAAGGAGGAGCTGCTATATTAGAAGATATTATTAAAAATCATCATAATCTTATAGTTGGCATAAAATTTATTATTCCCCTATTCAAGAATAAACTTCGTCTATTTATACGCTCATAATTAATATTTGATAAACAAAATATCCCAGATGAACATAAACCATGCCCAATTATTAAAATATAAGCCCCTATATACCCTCAATAATTTATTGTTATAAGCCCCCCAATTACAACTCTTATATGTACAACTGAAGAATAAGCAATTAAAGATTTTATATCAATTTGACAAAAGCACTTTAAACTAATATAAAACCCCCCAATTAATCTAATTACTACTCAAATATAGTTTACCCTAAAATTAATTTTTTGGAAAATTACTATAATTCGTAATAACCCATAACCTCCTAATTTTAATATAATTGCAGCTAAAATTATAGACCCCGAAATAGGAGCTTCTACATGAGCCTTAGGTAATCATAAATGAACAAAATATATAGGTATTTTCACAAAAAAAGCTAAAATTAATCTTAGGTATAATAAAACTAGATCATAATCATAATCATAAAATTTTATTATATAAATTATTATATAATTTATATCTTGATAAATATAAAAAATTCCTATTAATAATGGTAAAGAAGCGAATAAAGTATAAAATAACAGGTATATCCCAGCTTGAATACGCTCTGGTTGATACCCTCAACCAATAATTAATATTAATGTAGGAATTAATCTTCTTTCAAAAAATAAATAAAATAAAAATAAATTTATTCTTCTAAAAGTTAAATACAATATTATTATTAAAAAAAGAATATTTAATAAAAAATATTTATCAAAAAATTTCTTTTTATATAATTTTTCACTCGCTATAATTATTAAAGAAATAATTCAAATTCTTAATAAAATTAGTCCATAAGAAATTATATCACACCCTATTATATAACTTAAATTAGAGAAATTTAAAATACTAATACTTATATTTATAAATAAAAATATTATAATTATAAAAATAAATTGAACCAATCAAAATATATTTTTTTTTAAACATAAAGGTATTATAAAAATTATTATTATTAAAAATTTTAACATTTAAATTAAATTAAAACTTTGAAAATAATCATTTCCATGTGTTCGAATTATTGAAACTAAAATTGATAACCCTAGAGCTCCCTCACAGACAGAAAATACTAAAAATACTATTAGTATATATATATTATATTCAATTATTATTAAATATAATATAATAAAAAAAAAAATTCTTAAAACAATAAATTCTAAACTTATTAATGTAATTAATAAATGTTTATGCTTAGAAACAAAAATTATATTCCCCATAAAAAATATTACTAAAATTAATAATCATTTTATCATTTGTTTTTATAGTTTAAAAAAAACTTTGGTCTTGTAAACCAAAAATAAGATTTTCTTTAAAAACTTCAAAGAAAAAGATATTCTTTATCAATAATCTCCAAAATTATTATTTTTATTAAACTATCCTTTGAAATTATAAAAATATTCTTATCAAATTTAATTTTTTTTTTATGTCTAATTATATTTTTTATTAATCATCCTTTAGCAATAGGAGTAACAATCTTAATTCAAACCTTATTAATATGTATTTTATCTGGGATACTAATTAATACCTACTGATTCTCATATACCCTATTTTTAATTTTTTTAGGAGGTCTTCTTGTACTATTCATTTATGTTTCTAGAATTGCCTCTAATGAATTATTTAAAATTAATTTAATTAATAAAATTTTATTTTTTATTGGTATTTTTTATTCTATTATTGTTACCTTTTATTTTAAAAATAATCTTTTCTGAATAAATTTTTATTTTAATGATGAAATAATTAATTTTCTTAATAATTTTCTATTTTTTAATAATGAATATAATTTTAATCTATCTAAATTATATAATGAACAAACTTATTTATTAATATTTTTATTAATTATTTATTTATTTATTACTTTAATTGCAGTAATTAAAATTACTAATATTTTTTTTGGGCCTCTCCGTTCTATATTATAACTAATGATAAATTTTTTTAAACCAATTCGAAAAACTCATCCTGTTATTAAAATTATTAATGGATCCCTAATTGATTTACCTTCCCCATCTAATATTTCTACCTGATGAAACTTAGGATCTTTATTAGCTACTTGTCTTATAATTCAAATTTTAACAGGGTTATTTTTAACCATATATTACTCAGCTAATGTTGAATTAGCTTTTTTTAGTGTAAATTATATTTGTCGAAATATTAATTATGGCTGATTAATTCGAACTCTTCATGCTAATGGAGCTTCATTTTTTTTTATTTGTATTTACCTCCATATCGGACGAGGAATATACTATGAATCATTTAACTTAAAATTTACTTGAATAATTGGAGTAATTATTTTATTTTTATTAATAGCTACTGCTTTTATAGGCTATGTTTTACCCTGGGGTCAAATATCATTTTGAGGAGCAACAGTTATTACTAACTTACTTTCTGCAATTCCATATTTAGGAACAATACTAGTCAATTGAATTTGAGGAGGGTTTGCTGTAGATAATGCAACTTTAACCCGATTTTATACTTTCCATTTCTTATTTCCTTTTATTATTTTAAGATTAACTATAATCCATTTACTTTTTTTACATCAAACAGGTTCAAATAACCCCCTAGGTATTAATAGTAATATTGATAAAATTCCTTTCCATCCATTTTTTACATTTAAGGATTTAATTGGATTTATTATTTTAATTTTTATTTTATGTTTATTAACATTAATTAATCCTTACTTATTGGGAGACCCTGATAATTTCATCCCTGCTAATCCATTAGTAACCCCTATCCATATTCAACCAGAATGATATTTTTTATTTGCTTATGCCATTCTTCGCTCAATTCCTAATAAATTAGGAGGAGTTATTGCTTTAGTAATATCGATTCTTATCCTTATTATTTTACCATTTACTTTTAATAAAAAAATTCAAGGAATTCAATTCTATCCTCTGAATCAAATTTTATTTTGATCTTTTATTATAACTATTATTCTTTTAACTTGAATTGGAACACAACCAGTCGAAATACCTTATACTCTTACCGGACAAATTTTAACTTTAATTTATTTTTCTTATTTTATTATTAATCCAATTTTAAATAAATTTTGGGACAAATTAATTTTTAATTAATTAATGAGCTTGTTAAAGCATTTGTTTTGAAAACTTAAGAAAGAATAAATTTAAATTCTATTAATTTATACTAAATTTATTTTATAATTTAAAATTATTTTTAACCCTAAAAAAAAAATTAAATAATTTAAAGATACTGGCAAATAAATTTTTCAACATAAATATATTAATTTATCATAACGATAACGAGGTAAAGTCCCCCGAACCCAAATAAAAAAAAAAGATATAAATACTAATTTTAAATAAAATAATATATTTATAGAATACCCCCCTATAAAAATAATAACAAATAATATTCTTATAAATAAAATTCTAGAATACTCTGCTAAAAAAATTAAAGCAAACCCTCCTCTTCTATATTCAATATTAAACCCAGAAACTAATTCTCTTTCCCCTTCAGCAAAATCAAAAGGAGTTCGATTAGTCTCAGCTAATAAAGAAGAAAAAAAACATAAAGATAAAGGGGTCATTAAAAAAAAAAATCAAACTAATATTTGATACTCATGAAAAATTATTAAATTAAAATCTATAATTAAAATAAGACTTGATATTAAAATTAAAAATAATCTTACTTCATAAGAAATAGTTTGAGCTACAGCTCGTAAACCTCCTAATAAAGAATAATTTCTATTCGAAGATCACCCTGCAATCAATAAAGTATAAACCCCTAATCTTATACAACATAAAAAAAATATTACTCCTAAATTAAATATAATTATGTTAAATATATAAGGAATCACTGATCAAATAACTAAAGATAATATAAACCCAACAATTGGGGAAAAATAATAAGAAAAATAATTTGAATAATTTAAAAAAACTTGTTCTTTAGTAAATAACTTAATAGCATCTCTAAAAGGTTGTAAAACACCTAAAAATCCTACCTTATTATAGCCCTTCCGAATTTGAATATAACCTAAAACTTTCCGCTCTAATAAAGTTAAAAAAGCCACTCCAATTAAAACTCCTAATATTAAAATTAATATCCCAATTAAAATACTTAATATATCCATATTTAACATTACTATCTATATAAATAAATTATATATAAATGAATTCTAAAATCATTACATTTTTCTGCCAAAATAGTTTAAATTAATTTATTAATAAAATTCTCATTAATTAAATTATTTAAAATATTTGATCCTTTCGTACTAAAATATTTTAATTATATAAAGATAGAAACCAACCTGGCTCACACCGGTTTGAACTCAGATCATGTAAGATTTTAATGATCGAACAGATCAAAATTTTAAACTTTTACATTTAAATTTTATCTTAATCCAACATCGAGGTCGCAAACTTTTCTTTTTATTTGTACTAAAAAAAAAAATTACGCTGTTATCCCTAAGGTAATTTTTTCTTTTAATCAATATCTATTGGATCATATTTTCACTTATATATGTTTAATTTTTAAAAAAAGTTAAATAAATTTTTCTATCACCCCAATAAAATAAATAAAATTATTTTAACTTCAATTTATATATTCAATTATTATAATTTTAATTATAAAACTCTATAGGGTCTTCTCGTCTTTTATAAATATTTTAGCTTTTTAACTAAAAAATTAATTTCTATAAATAACTAAGAGACAGTTTATATCTCATCAAATCTTTCATACAAGTCTTCAATTAAAAGACTAATGATTATGCTACCTTTGTACAGTCAATATACTGCAGCCCTTTAATGTTATATCAGTGGGCAGATTAGACTTTAAATTATTATTCAAAAAGACATGTTTTTGATAAACAAGTGAATATAAAATTTTGCCGAATTCCTTTTAATTAATTTAAATTTAAATTAATTTTTCCTATTTAAAATATACTAATTTTATCATTATTACTAATTTTATCTTATTAAAAAATATTCTTTTTATAAAAAATTAAATTTAATTTAAATTTTTTTTTTTAATAAAATTATTTACAATAAATTACAATTTTTAAACAATATAAATTTTAAAATTTTTAATTTAATTTATTTTTATTATAATAATTTAAATTAAAGCTTATCCCTCAATATATTTAATTTTAAAATTTTATAATTAAAAAAAAATTAATTATAAAATTTTTTAAATTTAAAATTAAATTTTTTTCTAAAAAAACTAGATATCTTTGAAAACGATTAACATTTCATTTCTAATTAATTATTTAAAATAATTATGCTACATTAAATTTTATAATTAATTAACTCTTTCAAATTCGAGATTTTCTTATTTAAAAAATATTTTTAAATAAACTCTGATACACAAGATACAATAAATTAAATTTACTTCTTAAATAATTTATTTTCAATTTTATTTCAAATTTCTTATATAATACTATTTAACTATAAAAATTTATATTTTTTCTAAAAAAATACTTTAATACCCCCCTTATTAAAACTTTTTTTATTATTTATATAAAATTTTATTAATTTTCCCCCTCAAATTAATTAAATATTTAATGTCTTTTCAATGTAAATGAAATACTTTCCCAAGCTCTAATTTGATCATTCTAGAAACACTTTCCAGTACCTCTACTTTGTTACGACTTATTCCAATTTTTAAATGAAAGTGACGGGCAATATGTACATATTTTAATTATTAATCATTCCAGAATGCTGAGGAAAATTACAGTTAAATCCACCTTCAAATAAATTTTACAAAAATATTATCCATTTAAATATTTTTATTGTAATCCATCTTAAACTTAATTATCCTCTGCATCTTGATCTGAATTAATTTATATTTAAAATTTTAAAATATTATTTTCATTTAAAAATATTTTTTTAACAATGATATACAAAATAATTAATTAAGTAAATTTATTCGTGGATTATCAATTATTAGACAGATTCCTCTAAATGAACTAAAATACCGCCATCTTATTTAAGTTTCAATATAAATACCTATTTACTATTTTAGTATTTTTAATTAAATTTTTAATAATAGGGTATCTAATCCTAGTTTTTTATTAAATTTATTAATTCATAAAAATATTATATAAATTTTTATAAAATTAAAATTTCACTTAATAATTTTATTTTTAATTTAAATTATAAATTATATTTATTAAAAACTAAAAAAATTTAATTTAACTTTTGTTTAACCGCAACTGCTGGCACAAAATTAGTTATTAATTTTTATATTACTAAATCTTAATTTCTTAAATTTTTAATTATAATTACTACAATATTATTTCAATTATTTTTTAAATAATTAAAATTACATACTAAAATTTATATGTAAAATAAATTTTAAAATAAATTTTATAAAACATAAAAATTTTATCTATTCATATTAAAATTTATATAGATTTTTTTTTTTTTTTTTTATATATTAAATATTTAATTTATTTATTATTCATATAAGTTAAATATTTAATATAATTTATTAAATTTTTAATATTTTCTTTATTTTTTTTTTCATAATATTATTTTAAAAATTAAATTCAATATAATTTTTTTATAATCATTTAAATATATAATATATTTTAAATATAATAATAAATTAAAAAATATTATTAAATTATTTATTTATAATTATATAATATATATATATATATAAATATTTATATTAATATATTAAATTATTTATGTATATATATATATATATAAATATATAATAAAGAAAAATAAACACAAGCATATATAAATAATATTTAAAAATAAATTTAATTAATAATATTTTTAAACCATTTTTAATCTTTTTTTATATAAAGAAAAAA